TCTAATTCAGACCTAACCATTAATTAAGAAGCGATGGGAACGATGGAACCTGTGAATACAGAAAATTCAATTGAAAATGAATTCTGCTGATTCATTTGAAAGGATGGCGGAACGAACCAAAGAACAATTCATCTATTCTGAAAAGTTATAAATTAACCCTACAGATAAAATAGATATTTAAAGAGTAAATATTCGCCCGCGAAAATTCCTTATTTTATTGGATTACTTATATTTTATATTTTAGCAATCCAAAAAATAAAGATTTTATAAAAAAATTAGATGAATTCAAAAGAATCTAAATAATCTCTTGAGTCAGTGTATTATTGCATGCATACCTTAATTAAAAATGAAAATAAAAAATTCGCGAGGAGCCGGATGAGAAGAAACTCTCATGTCCGGTTCTGTAGTAGAGATGGAATTAAGAAAAAACCATCAACTATAACCCCAAAAGAACCAGATTTCGTAAACAACATAGAGGAAGAATGAAGGGAATATCTTATCGAGGGAATCAGATTTGTTTCGGAAGATATGCTCTTCAGGCACTTGAACCCGCTTGGATCACGTCGAGACAAATAGAAGCGGGCCGACGAGCAATGACACGAAATGCACGCCGCGGTGGAAAAATATGGGTACGTATATTTCCAGACAAACCAGTTACAGTAAGGCCCGCGGAAACCCGTATGGGTTCGGGAAAAGGATCTCCCGAATATTGGGTAGCTGTTGTCAAACCAGGTCGAATACTTTATGAAATAAGTGGAGTGGCAGAAAATATAGCTCGAAGGGCAATCTCAATAGCGGCATCTAAAATGCCTATACGAACTCAATTCATTATTTCCGGATAGTGGTAGTAATATAGAACCAAGAGAAATAGATCTTTGAGAGAAAAAAACCTTCGTTTTTTTGTTTTGGACAAACAATATTTCTTTTTTTTTTCGCCCTTTGCATTTTATTTTTGCATTGAAAGAACAGATAAAAAAATTATATGATTCAACCTCAGACCCATTTAAATGTAGCAGATAATAGCGGGGCTCGAGAATTGATGTGTATTCGAATCATAGGAGCTAGCAATCGTCGATATGCTCGTATTGGTGACGTTATTGTTGCTGTGATCAAAGAAGCAATACCAAATACGCCCTTAGAAAGATCAGAAGTGATCAGAGCTGTCATTGTGCGTACCTGTAAAGAACTCAAACGAGACAACGGTATGATAATACGATATGATGACAATGCTGCAGTTATCATTGATCAAGAAGGAAATCCAAAAGGAACTCGAGTTTTTGGTGCGATTGCCCGGGAATTGAGACAAAACTTTACTAAAATAGTTTCATTAGCTCCCGAGGTATTATAAGACGAAATGAAATGTAGGATATTTCAATTTCTATTTATAAATAAATATTTATAAATAGAAATTGAAATAGAAATTTTAAATAGAAATAATAAATAGAAATGAAATAAATAATAAATTAAATAATAAAAATTGAAATATGAAATAATAAATTAATAAATATAGTAGATTGTGTATCATGTATATACCTTTCGTTTTGAATTTATTATAAAAAAGTCATAAAAATCAAATCAATAATAAACTAATAAAAAAAACATGTTGCTTAGATAAAAATTCGGAAACATCGTGCATTTTAGTTCATCATGGGTAAAGACACTATTGCTGATATAATAACTTCTATACGAAATGCTGACATGAATAGAAGAGAAACAGTTCGAATAGCATCGACTAACATCACCGAAAACATTGTAAAAATACTTTTACGAGAAGGCTTTATCGAAAACGCGAGAAAACATCAAGAAAAAAACAACTATTTTTTGGTTTTAACTCTGCGACATAGAAGAAATAGGAAAGGACCATATAAAAATACCTTAAATTTAAAAAGAATCAGCCGCCCTGGTCTACGAATCTATTCTAACTATCAACGAATTCCTAGAATTTTGGGAGGAATGGGAATTGTAATTCTTTCTACCTCTCGAGGTATAATGACAGATCGAGAGGCTCGACTAGAAAGAATTGGTGGAGAAATTTTATGTTATATATGGTAATCCTTCTGATATCTGAATTGGATTCAAAATTTCCTATTTGTGAAAAAAAAAAGAGAAAAGACGGGTTGTCTAATATTACTCCTCTATTAGTTAATACTTTAAGGGGGTTTTGCCTGGAATGAAAGAACAAAAATGGATTCATGAAGGCTTAATTACTGAATCACTTCCTAATGGAATGTTCTGGGTTCGTTTAGATAATGAAGATATTATTCTAGGTTATGTTTCAGGACGAATACGACGTAGTTTTATACGAATCCTACCAGGAGATAGGGTTAAGATTGAAGTAAGCCGTTATGATTCAACCAGAGGTCGGATAATTTATAGACTCCGCAATAAGGATTCAAACGACTAGTGGTTTTTCAACTTCAACACTCCTTTGAAAATCAAAATGGAGGTTCAAAATTTCAAGAAACTTATTTTCTTCCAAGAATCGAAATTAAAGTAAGGAATGACAAATATGAAAATAAGGGCTTCTGTTCGTAAAATTTGTGAAAAATGCCGATTGATCCGCAGACGAGGACGAATTATAGTAATTTGTTCTAACCCAAAACATAAACAACGACAAGGATAACCATTCGAGTAAAAAAACTTTCTAAAAGATTTGATTGATATACAAATAAAAAATGAAGTATTTGTTTTGACATGAAATGGATATATCCATATATCTCTAACTCATATTTATAAAATGATAAGCTATGGCAAAATCTATACCAAAAATAGGTTCACGCAGAAATGGACGTATTAATTCGCGTAAGAATACACGTAAAATACCAAAAGGCGTTATTCATGTTCAAGCAAGTTTCAACAATACCATTGTGACTGTTACAGATGTACGAGGTCGGGTAGTTTCTTGGGCTTCCGCTGGTACTTGTGGATTTAGGGGTACAAAAAGAGGGACACCTTTTGCGGCTCAAACCGCGGCGGGAAATGCTATTCGTACTGTGGTAGAGCAGGGTATGCAACGAGCAGAAGTCATGATAAAAGGTCCTGGTCTCGGAAGAGATGCAGCATTACGAGCTATTCGTAGAAGTGGTATACTATTAAGTTTCGTACGAGACGTAACGCCTATGCCACATAACGGCTGTAGGCCTCCTAAAAAAAGACGAGTGTAGAAAAGAGAATTGCAGATTTTTCAAGAGAAAAAAATGATTCCAAGATATGATCTAATTTTAATAATATTACTATGGTTCGAGAGAAAATAAGAGTATCTACTCGGACACTGCGGTGGAAATGTGTTGAATCAAGAACAGATAGTAAATGTCTTTATTATGGACGCTTTATTCTCTCTCCACTTATGAAAGGTCAAGCGGACACAATAGGTATTGCGATGCGAAGAGCTTTGCTTGGAGAAATAGAAGGAACATGTATCACACGTGCAAAATCTGAGAAAATACCACATGAATACTCGACTGTAGTAGGTATTCAAGAATCAATACACGAAATTTTAATGAATTTGAAAGAAATTGTATTGAGAAGTAATCTATATGGAACTTGTGAGGCGTTTATTTGTGTTAGAGGACCCAAATATGTAACTGCTCAAGATATCATCTTGCCACCTTATGTAGAAATAATTGATAATACACAGCATATAGCTCGCTTGACGGACCCAATTGATTTGTGTATTGGATTACAACTCGAGAGAAATAGGGGATATCGTATAAAAATGCCAAATAACTTTCAAGACGGAAGTTATCCTATAGATGCTCTATTCATGCCCGTTCGAAATGTAAATCATAGTATTCATTCTTATGGGAATGGGAATGAAACCCAAGAAATCCTTTTTCTCGAAATATGGACAAATGGAAGTTTAACTCCAAAAGAAGCACTTTATGAAGCCTCGCGGAATTTAATTGATTTATTTATTCCCTTTCTACATGCGGAAGAAGAAAATGTACATTTAGAAGACAATCAACACAAAGTTTCTTTATCCCTTTTTACCTTTCAAAATAAATTGACTGAACTAAAGAAAAACAAAAAAACAATAGCATTAAAATATGTTTTTATTGACCAATTAGAATTTCCACCTAGAATCTACAATTGCCTAAAAAAATCCAATATACATACATTATTGGATCTTTTGAATAACAGTCAAGAAGATCTTCAAAAAATTGAGTATTTTCGCATAGAAGACGTAAAACAAATATGGAACATTCTAGAAAAACATTTCACAGCAATTGATTTACAAATAAATTAAATAAAAATAAATAAAAGATGAAAAAATGGATTCAATTTCAGAATATATACAAAATTGAATTGAATAAAAATTTAATTGAATAGATGTATCTAGGGAAAATGCCCATTGCAGCGATTATTCCCTAGATACACGTATTGGGTTATTTCAGAATTGAATCAATTAAAAAAAAATTAAAAAAGACCTAAAGTTAGAGATTTATCAATAGGTAATGTTGCACCAATACCTAACCAAAGGGCCACTGCGGTACCGACCAAAAAAACAGTAGTCGCTACTGGACGACGAAATGGATTTTGAAATTTATTAACATTCTCCAAAAAAGGAACTGTTATTAATCCCGCAGGTACTGAAACCATTAAAAGAACGCCTAATAACTTATTAGGTACTGTGCGAAGTATTTGAAATACAGGAAAAAAATACCATTCGGGTAATATTTCCAAAGGAGTTGCAAACGGATCCGCCGGCTCCCCAATCATTGATGGTTCTAAAATCGCTAAGCCTACGTTACATGCAATAGTACCCAGAATTACCACTGGAAAAATATATAAAAGATCGTTAGGCCATGCGGGCTCCCCATAATAATTATGACCCATCCCTTTCGCCAATTTAGCCCTTAATACAGGATCGTTCAAATCAGGTTTTTTTGTTATTAGGATAGGTGAATGTTTATAGATTCGATTCATCCCCCGAAAGAACCGGACATGATAATTTTTTATCATCCGGCTCGAGCAAGACTCAAAAGAACCAATTAGATCTTCCTTTCTAGAGTTGTAATTTTCCGTGGAAAGGAATTCTGCTCTTACAAATAAATGCTCAATACCCAAGTAGGCTTACAAAGTTGATCATGATCAAATGCTTTCTGGGTCGTCTCATACCTTGTAGTTGGTGTTTATCTCCAAAAGATTTGGAACTTTTTACTTTGTTTTTGAATACTATTTTGAATACTTTGTTAATACTTTGTTTAATATAATTATAATCTAAAATATTAATATAATAAAAAATATTAATATAATAAAATAGAATTATAATAAAATAGAATGTAAAATATATATTTACATCTAAAATTTAAATATAAAAAAATTTAAATATAAAAAAGGGTTTACTTGTTACTAAATATAATTAAGCCTCCATTGTTCTTTAGATCCCTTGTTTCACTCCGATAATATCATAAATCAGATTAATGCATAGGAAATGAATGCATTTCAATACTATTAAAAACAAACTCTTAATATAAAATAGAAAATTAAGAAGAAAAAAAAATGATAAAAAAGTTTGGATTAAATTACACATTCGACTGGATCTTACGGAGCCTGTTCATGCATGACATGACCCGGGGTTGATCATAGAATAAATAGATTCTCTTCAAACAAACCAGCCTATCCTCTGTATAGGATTTACTTATACGGTGGTTGGACAAAAGACACACTGGATTATAAATTTCAATGTGGCAGAAAAGGATATATACCTGCACGACCTAATCAATAGTTCAAGTCACACACTCCCATAATCCATTTTTTTTCGTAAAATTACCTTCAACCGGCGATATTATGTTAAATAACATAATACAATATTGTATTGTGGGGTTGAAGGAAAATGTTCAAATACATAGATTATTCTTTTCAATAATCCCTACTTGTATCAATGAAATACTATTGTTCTGCCCCCAAGCGATAAATGATTGATTACAAGTATATATGATACCCCCTTTTTTTATTCTATAAGGGACCAGAAATACCCTGTTTACGTATCATTAGAAAGTGCATTAACATAAATACGGCAGTAAGAAGAGGCAATACAAAAGTATGTAAACTATAAAAACGAGTCAAAGTGGATTGTCCCACACTAGCACTTCCACGTAATAACTCTACCAAAGGCGATCCTATTACGGGAATAGCTTCAGGTACGCCTGTTACAATTTTAACTGCCCAATAACCAATTTGGTCCCGAGGTAAGGAATAACCAGTTACACCAAAAGACGCGGTCAATACAGCCAAAACCACACCTGTAACCCAAGTTAATTCACGAGGTTTTTTAAAACCACCGGTGAGATACACACGAAATACATGCAGGATCATCATTAGAACCATCATACTTGCCGACCACCGATGAACGGATCGTATTAACCAACCAAAGTTTGCTTCAGTCATTATATATTGAACAGAAGCAAAAGCCTCAGTAACGGTTGGACGATAGTAAAAAGTCATAGCAAACCCCGTAGCGACTTGTACTAAAAAACAAGTAAGCGTAATTCCTCCTAGACAATAAAATATGTTGACATGAGGAGGAACATATTTACTAGTTATATCATCTGCAATCGCCTGAATCTCGAGACGTTCTTCGAACCAATCATAAACTTTATTGAGATAGGTAATTCACAGAAATTCCCCCTCTAAGAACCGTATATGAGAATTTCATCTCGTACAGCTCAAGCAAACACACCAAACAAAATACTGGTTGAAAGGTATATAGAATACACTTATTAATCCCCTATTTTTTCTTTTCAAAAGAAACGAAAGAATAAAAATTTGAAAGTTCTTTTTTGTGGTGATAATGCCAAAATATCAAGTCGGCTCATTCGTCTTTATGTTAATTGTTACTACAGGCCTTTTGAATATTCTCTTTACCTATTTTTTCTTTGATTTTTTATTTGATGTGTAATGTACCTTTTATTTTTACTATTGCTTTTTTTTATCATTGATAGGAATTTCTCTTGTTAAGATCCTATGAATCAATTGAAACCCCAGATTCATACTAGAACCACGATGATTCAAAAAAACCCCAAAGCTAAACCAAAAGATTCCTTGAGTAAGAACCATTGGATTATCACTTATTCAATCAATAGGATAGGTATAATGACTAAAAATACAACTAAAAAGAAAAAAAAATGTCTATGCTATGTTGGTTAAACAAAATAGACATAAACACGAGTTTAAAAGAAGAAAAATATTTCGATTTCTAACTTCTAATTCTTTCGTTTCAAAGATATTTTTTTTTGAATCCGATCAAGAGGTCTGAATATTAAATATGAATCATAGTTCAAATATTTCTTGATTCATTTTATATATTCCGTGTTTCAGATACCAGAATGAATATCCGACGAGTTAGAACCATCTCTATCAAGATGACAGACCCATTCTCTGTATTATTAATAGGATCAATTATAACAAGTCACACACTCATATTCCGGAAATACAGAAAGAAAGAAATTCCGCGATCGAACTACCAAAAAGGGGGTTACAAATAGAAAAAAAGGGGGGAGACCGAAAAATTCACTTTGTATTGAAAGGTTAGAACTTTCTGGTTCTTTTGGATTTCATTTTCGTGTGGATTTAATTCATTGAAATTCCATCCAGTAAAACAGAAGAATTATAAATTTCCAAAATAATAGCTAGGAATACTGCAAATAAAGCCATTGCAACTCCCATCAAAGGAGTAGTTCCCCATCCAGGAGCTACTTTACCATATTCCGAATTCAATGGTTTCAATAAAGACCCTACGGTAGTAGGTTTTGGACGAGCTCTAGAACTACCCTCAACGGTTTGTGTAGCCATAAATCCGATTGTATTCATTGAGATCTGTTGACTTTGTATACCATTCCGTTGTAAATAAAGGATTTTTATCATAGATCCATTGTGGTCTTGAAATTATATAATAATGGAAACAGCAACCCTAGTCGCCATCTTTATATCGGGTTTACTTGTAAGTTTTACAGGGTATGCTTTATATACCGCTTTTGGGCAGCCCTCTCAACAATTAAGAGATCCTTTCGAGGAACACGGGGACTAGTTGAAGTAACGAGCCTTCCTGTCTTGGAAGACTCGTTACTTCAATTGAGATAATGAAAAATCATTTCACCTTTTTAGTCGGAACTTTCGGAGGCTCCCGAAAAAAGATAGCGAAAAAAATTATCCCTAGAGTCGAGACTAATAGAAATGTATAAACCAATGCTTCCATAAATTCGATTGTGGTTTACAATAATAGCTTCCATACCTGTTTAGTCGGGATTACTTTCCCGATAATGATAAAAAAAAAATAGAGGTCGAAAATAACAAAGCAATGGCGTATTAGACTCCTTGTTTTCTTGTAGTCGGATCTCCAAGTTTTTGGAATGCTCCGAATTCTACTTGAGCATCCAAATCTGGGTCAATACCAGCAAAAACATCTCTGAACAAGGTTCTGGCCCCATGCCAGATGTGTCCGAAGAAAAAGAGTAGTGCAAAGGAAGCATGCCCAAAGGTAAACCAACCTCGCGGACTACTACGAAAAACACCATCAGATTTCAACGTAGCACGATCTAATTCGAAAATTTCACCCAATTGAGCGCGTCTAGCATATTTTTTGACAGTAGCAGGATCGCTATAACTGACTCCGTTAAGTTCGCCACCATAAAACTCAACAGTTACACCTACTTGTTCAACGCTATACTTAGATTCCGCTCTTCTAAAAGGAACGTCAGCTCTAACAATTCCGTCCCCGTCTATCAAAACGACTGGGAATGTTTCAAAAAAAGTAGGCATACGACGTACAAAGAGTTCACGCCCTTCTTTATCTCGAAAAATAGGGTGTCCTAACCATCCAACAGCTATTCCATCGCCGTTGTCCATTGAGCCCGCTCTAAATAATCCTCCTTTTGCCGGATTATTCCCAATGTAATCATAAAAAGCTAATTTCTCAGGAATTTTGGACCAAGCTTCTGATAAACTTTGATTTTCGGCTAGCCCAGCACTTACTCTTCGATATATTTCTTGTTGAAAGTATCCCTGATCCCATTGATAACGAGTGGGGCCAAATAATTCGATCGGGGTGGTTGCCGAACCATACCACATAGTTCCGGCAACAACAAAAGCTGCAAAAAAGACAGCAGCGATACTACTTGAAAGAACGGTTTCAATATTGCCCATACGTAATCCTTTGTATAGACGCTGAGGTGGGCGGACACTAAGATGGAATAGGCCTGCTAATATGCCCAATGTTCCTGCTGCAATATGATGAGAAGCTATTCCTCCTGGAACAAAAGGATCAAAACCTTCCACACCCCATGCTGGACTTACAGGTTGTACTTTTCCAGTTAGTCCATAAGGATCGGACACCCATATTCCAGGACCATACAAACCTGTTACATGAAATGCACCAAAACCAAAACAAGCCACCCCAGAAAGAAATAAATGAATTCCAAAAATCTTAGGCAAATCCAAAGAAGGTTTTCCTGTACGTTCATCAGAAAAGATTTCTAGATCCCAATACACCCAATGCCAAATAGCTGCCAAAAAGCACAAGCCGGAAAACACGATATGCGCGCCGGCTACACCTTCGTAACTCCAAATACCCGGATCTGTTATAGTCCCCCCTGTAATATTCCAACCGCCCCATGAATTGGTTATTCCTAAACGAGTCATGAAAGGTATAACGAACATACCCTGTCTCCACATTGGATCAAGAACAGGATCAGAGGGATCAAAAACTGCTAATTCATATAGAGCCATCGAACCAGCCCAACCAGCAACCAGAGCTGTATGCATTATATGGACAGAAATCAACCGTCCGGGATCATTCAATACGACGGTATGAACACGATACCAAGGCAAACCCATGGAAATACCTCTTTATCAAAGATAAATGACACTATGTAACTTTATTGCATTGGAAAATACTATAGACTAGTCAATGAACCCCTTTTGTTCAATAAATTATCGTGGAACAAGGGTTAATGTTTGTTCTATTCTGTTAGTAATAATGGAACAATTATGGTTGTAGGAACAAAAAGAAACAAATCTATTCTATACCCGATAAGTAGCAATACGCAATGGGGAGTTGATACTATCGTCGTTCAGTGACTGCTTTAATACTTGTTCATTATTGAAAGGCTATATTCGCAAAAAATTTTCTTGATTTATTCTATCGTTTTTTTTTTCACTAAACTTTTCTAATCTATGCAGAAAATCGAATAAAGGTTCATCTTATGAAGACAATAACCCTATTATTTATTACGTTTCCATATCAAAGTGAAATATAGTACTTAAATTCTTTTTTTTCATTTAATGCCTATTGGTGTTCCAAAAGTTCCCTTTCGAAGTCCTGGAGAGGAAGATGCATCTTGGGTTGACGTATAGTGCGACTTGTCAGATATATTGGGTCATATGGAATTTCTCCGTTCTCTCTTCCGATTGAGATATCCTCCCTGTCACCTAACACGAAAAATGAATTGAAGCATACAAAATTTGGAGCGTGAAATGAAATTAGATCTTTCAATCTATAGGAGGATTCAGATTAATTAGAATAATTTATGGTTGGCTCGGTTAGACCAATAAAATGAAGTATCCAGGCTCCTTTTATAAAAACCCAATTCCAATTGATAATATATTGAAGATTCCTACTTTCTTGTATTATATATTTTATATACTTTTATAATTTTATATACTTTTATACTTGTATTATATATTTTATTTGCTTTTATAACTTAGATAATATAACTTAAACTTTTTTTTGTAATTGAAAATAAGAATGATATCAATCTTAATCACTCGAATTCGAATTATAGGAATCAATATGTTGAATATTGAATTTTTTGAAAAAAAAAAAAATATGAAATGACAAAAAAAGGGTAGAATTCTTAACAAAAAAAAAAACACACAAGTGATATTGGAAGCATTTGTCCTATATGTGCAAATCGAAATCGGTCAGATCTTTATCTGGAGTAGAGCATAAACCTAAAAAAATTAAGGAGACCCGTTCAAGAACAAGAAAATGACATCGTGATTTGGATTGGATCTCGATGAAACAATACATCAATGAAAAGTTAATTCGATAAATATAAGTTTAATAAATTCTCTTTTTTTTTTTATTTTAATAGTTATATGAGGAATTAGAGAAGCGAGAAAAAAGGAATAAAATCTACACATTGATTTTTTCACAATTTTTTTTGAACCGTATGCATCAAAAGGTGCATGTACGGTTCCTAAGGGATACAATTTTACCCTAATCAACCGACTTTATCGAGAAAGATTACTTTTTTTAGGCCAAGAAATCGATAGCGAGATCTCGAATCAACTTATTGGTCTTATGGTATATCTCAGTATCGAGGATGATACCAAGGATTTGTATTTATTTATAAATTCTCCTGGTGGATGGGTAATACCCGGAATAGCTATTTATGATACTATGCAATTTGTGCGACCAGATATACATACAATATGTATGGGGTTAGCTGCTTCAATGGGCTCCTTTATCTTGGTCGGAGGAGAAATTACCAAACGTTTAGCATTCCCTCACGCTCGGCGCCAATGATTTCTTTTGATTTTCGAAAAAACAAGAAAACTATGCCTTCACCGTATGAAATATTGAGTAATAATAGCATGGCACTTTGAATTCGATATAATAAATGAGAAAATTTTATCTCTATTTTCAAAACATTAGATTATGTATCGAAAGAGTAGTATGAGATGAAGAGTATTCCCGCAAGAGTCCTTTTCAGCGTCACAAACCTTTTTTCATACCAAAACAACTCTTAACAATATTTATGTTTGAAAGAGTACGAAAAAATTCTTTTTTTCCTTCTTTTTTTTTCGGATTAAAAAAAAACTTTGGGATTGCTGAATTACAGACAAAATTAATATATAAAGCAACGGAGCCATCATAGTATTTTTGAACTCCTCTGAAAAGAAGGGTGGTAATTGGATCATTTACCGATACTGATCTTAATTTGATCGATCCTATTTTTCTCTTTGTTAGACGTAACAAAAAAAGTAAATTCCATTATCGAGCCGTATGCAAGGTGGAAAAGATGCACGTACGGTTGTTCAATTCTATCTTTTTTCTTTTTTTCCTAGTATATATATTTTGTCCTCGCCTCATTATACGAGATAGAATAACCCCTTTTAGGGTATATCATCAGGGTAATGATTCATCAACCTGCTAGCTCTTTTTACGAGGCCCAAACAGGAGAATTTATCCTAGAAGCGGAAGAATTATTGAAATTGCGCGAAACCCTTACAAGGGTTTATGTACAAAGAACAGGCAAACCCTTATGGGTTGTATCCGAAGATATGGAAAGAGATGTTTTTATGTCAGCAGCAGAAGCCCAAGCTCATGGAATTGTTGATCTTGTAGCAGTCGAATAAAACAAATAAAAATGAAAAAAAAATGAACCACTATATATTTTATCTTGTTACGGGATTTAACATTTATTATATTAACGTCTATTAGATTTCTATCTATTGCATTTCTATTATTTTATTATATTTATAATATTTATAATTATATTTTTTATATTTTTAAGTAGAAATAATTCATAATCATTCGGTTAGGTTAGGATTGATCTAAACCAGCTCATTATGTATATGATTCAACATGCCAACTATTAAACAACTTATTAGAAACACAAGACAGCCAATCAGAAACGTCACAAAATCCCCCGCTCTTCGGGGATGTCCTCAGCGCCGAGGAACATGTACTAGGGTGTATGTGTGACTCGTTCAACTTGAATAAAAACAAATGAAAGGAAGAAATTTTCCAATATACATGATAAGTACCAATGAATAGGAGAAAATGGAAGAACTACGGTCATTATCGAAAATGACAAAGACCTATTCATCTATTGTGTATGAAATTTATGGTTTCTATTAGTATAAATTCGATTTAAGATAAGAAAAATTTCCCATTGGTAGCGAACGTTATCCATTCAGCGGGAAATCTTAGATTTAGAGCAAAAAAATTATGCTCCTATTCTTTGAAGAACGGACTAACAGGGTCAGCTCTCCAGCTAACCTTCAAAATGAAATACCGTTACTGTATAGGTGGATCTCATTGTGAAAGACCTATTACTGGATAATTTATAGGTAGAGCCAAGAAATTTGAACTGTACAAGTTATAAATAACATTCAGTAAATGAAGTAAAGGGCTCCGGTGTATAGAAAGGACCTCACCGTTTAATTTAAAAAGTAACCATAGAAACGAAGGAACCCACTATTTCTTTCTATTTAAATTGAATTTACATTTTTTTCGTTTTAGACATTTCGCCTTGAAACAAGACAAAAAAATAAGAAATTGTATTAAATTAATAATAAAAATAATAAAAAAATCGTGGTCGGGAAGGTTATAGTAGCAAAAGCCATTGGAATTTTTATTTTATACATTGGAAAAATACGTTTTGTTATTAATAGAAAGGATAAAAGAATAACTCAAAAAAAGAAAATCAATTAATAATTAGTTATTCTAGTTAGTCATCAAAGTTTCATTTATTCAATGACTAGAGTTAAACGAGGATATATAGCTCGGAGACGTCGAACAAAAATTCGTGTATTTGGATCAACCTTTCAAGGGGCTCATTCAAGACTTACTCGAACTATTGCTCAACAGAAAATAAGAGCTTTGGTTTCGACTCATCGGGATAGAGATAGGAAAAAGAGAGATTTTCGTCGTTTGTGGATCACTCGGCTAAACGGAACAATTCGCCAACTAGAGGAATATTATTATTATTATAATTTTTATTATTATAATTTTGATATATATTTGAATTCTAATATATTAATAAATAATTATAGTAAATTAATACACAATCTGCACAAGAGACAGTTGCTTTTTAATCGTAAAATACTTGTACGATTAGCTGAAGCTGATGCTTATTCTTTACTTTGCATTTTGCATGCATGTGAAATGCAAAGTAAAGAATCCCCCGAAATTTTTTAAATGAAGTTCCCCGGAGTTTATTCTCCGGGAGGATATAGTCTGATAAAATACAAAAAAGAAATAAATAAAAATTAACAAACCCATTCAAATTAAAAATACAAAATATTTCTTCCCGATTTTTATTATCTTGGAACACGACAATCAAACCTAGATTTTTTTAGAACAAAACATCAATCCATGTTTGAGTTCAAATTCGAATTTTGATTGAATTACAATTTCAATTAAAAATGAAATAAAAAAAATAAATAAATTAAAAAGAAATTAAAAGTAAATTAAGTAGTAAACCTATTATTTTTTTTTTGTTCTAAAGCTAGGAGTTCTATCAGTCGACTCGATTCTTTCAAATTGTTTCTCATTATTAAGAAAAGGTAACAAAGATAAAATACGAGCTTGTTTTATAGCAATAGTAATTAATCGTTGTTGTTTCAAAGTCAATCTATTAACTCTTCTAGATAATATCTTTCCCTGTTCACTAATAAATCGGCTAATTAAACTCATGTTTCTATAATCAATTCGATCCCCCGATTGAATCAAGGGCAAACGCCTACGAAAAGATCGCTTGGATTTAATAAAGGGTCGCTTGGCTTTATCCATAGTTTGTTTAGTTTATTCCTTATACGGAAAATCCTATTTCTTAATTGTAATTTTTTGAAGATCCAGCCGAAATAGGATTTGGTTTGTTTATTTATATACTTTATATATTAATATTATACTTTATATATTAATATAAATAATTATTAGAAATAATTATATAATGAAAATATGAAAATCGTTTTGTCGCCTTCCGTAAAAGGATGATAGACAGAGGTTTTGGTTCGATCTATTTCTTTATCTCTCCGTGAATTGTATGTTTGCAACAAGATGGACAGAATTTTCTCAATTCCAACCGAATAGGTGTATTGTGTCGATTCTTTTGAGTAATATATCTGGAAATGCCCCTTGATTCCTTATTAACATTAAAACTTTTTCGAACACAACTAGTACATTCCAAAATGACTTTGACTCGGGCATCTTTACCCTTAGCCATCAACCTAACCTCCTTTTTATTTTTTATTCAAGCAACTTTTTTTATTTTTTTCGACCTGACGTGAAGAAAAAAAATATATAGAAATTGCTAACTCGAAATAGAATTAAAAAGATTTCGTTGCAATCATATAGGGTAATATATTACTAAATAATAGTAAATAAAGAAATACGACGTAATCAAACGATTTCTAATTCCATTTCTAATCACAGTATTTCATTTAACTATCTTGTATGATATTCTTACCCTAAATCCATATTTTCATTTCCGTTCTAACTCTTTCTTTTTTTTTTAGAAATTTTCATTCGAACCTTAACCTAAGTTAAGATGAGGTTGAATCTACTTTTCTTCTTTCTCTTCTATATTATTCTAATATATTGTTTGAATTTTAAAATAAAAAGAGAAAGAAGAAAGAAAAGGGAAGAGGAATTAGTCACAGATAGTTTATTTTATCTCTAATATTCGTTATTCCCCCTCCATGTCAATAACTAGAATTAAAAAAAAGGGAATGTCAACGCATCTGGAAAAAAACGATTGATTTCTATTAATAAACCAGCTAAAGACCCAAACCATAAAGTGCTTAGTACCGGTGCCACGGAAAGATATGTTTTAAAATTTCGCATTGAAAATACTCCTTCTTTATTAATATATAAACTTCTTTATTAATATATAAACAAAGTAATACATATTGAATCTACGATCAAATACATATTTTCATATTTGTCATATTAAAGTTAAAGACTACTTGGGGTTGTACACGAAATCCCTAAGCTAAGTCAAATTAAATGTGGATAAGATATTTTTTTTTTTTCATATATCCCAATACTTTTTTTATACCAAAGACCAAAAAAAAGAAATGACAAGATATATTATATATAGGAAAGAACGATATATAGGAAAGAACGATGTGGAAAACACGACAGGGATTCTTTAAAATTACACTATAAAAAAAAATGGAATTGATTGAAAGGGATGTAGCGCAGCTTGGTAGCGCGTTTGTTTTGGGTACAAAATGTCACGGGTTCAAATCCTGTCATCCCTAACTAATTACTTTTCCTCTGAGAAGTAAGGAGTAAATTAATTGAAATTGAAATCGATAAAAAAAAAAGAATCTCGCATTTTTTTTTTATCATACTCTATAGTGTTTATATGCCGGATGTAGATGTAGTTTTGGATTACAAAAAAAAGTTTGTTTTCTTTACAGTCTTATCTATTGTGATAAGAAAGCGCTCTTAGTTCAGTTCGGTAGAACGTGGGTCTCCAAAACCCGATGTCGTAGGTTCAAATCCTACAGAGCGTGATTCCATTCTTGTTAGGTCGAATTTAATTTCTCGAATTAGACTGAAATAACTGAACAGTAATCGAAATTTGACCTCCTCCTTTCTCTAATGCACGGGAGGTCAATCAAAAAAAGATTTGTTAATTAATCAAAGATCCAACTGATCGCCACGTCTGTATTGTAAATATGCAGTTACGAATAATCCAGCCAAAGTAATAGGAATTAGACCTAAGACGATTCCAAATAGAAAAACTTCAATCATTTCAATTCGTTTGAAAGAAAAAAAAAAGAAAGGGAATATCTATCTATAAATATTAATCCGAATTGCCCATGAATCTCAATAACAAAAATTTATCAATTGACGCGGTAAATAATTATAAAATATATGGAATGCTACAGAAAGATTTCTTGAGTTGTTCATTCAATTAATTTCAAATAAGTCGTATTTTGTTGAGAACTATAAATAGAGCAGAGGTTAGAGTTAAAGCTGCTAATAAGAAACCGAAATAACTCGTTAGAGTAGGCATGAGGAAGCTAAATGAAATATATTTTTTTTTATACATATGTTTATAAAGCACTTACCTAAGTTTTCTTTTTTAAAGATCGGCGGAAGAATAAGCAAAAATATCAATATAACTATTCCATTTACATTCTAGATGCAACAAATAATGAGTCATTTAACTTTTTTGACTTTCATTTTTATTTTAACTCAGTAGACTCGGCAATTGGATTCATCCATATAAATAATATTTCGAATGAAATAATTTTCAAAAAATCTTTATTTCAACTAATTCTTATTATATTTGCCTTTATAGGTTTTACATTCCATATTTATAAATAGAAAGTTGCATCTTTGGAATTAGATCAATCTTTGTAGTTAGATCTATTAAAAACCCTGGATATAATGCAACAACGGGTGCATCACAAATATTGATTAATTGAGTGCAATTAAATGATTTTTTTCTTTCGACGATTAACCAAAAAACCTCTTTATATAACGAACCACGAAAAACAGATTTCTCAATTTCACGTCTAATTGAATTGGGGTAATATGATAATATTCTTCATTCTTCCTGAATTTTTCATGAATTACAAGCAATAAAAAGGAAGAGATCAATTTTCTCATACTTCATTTCAATATTAATCAAAATCGCCTTGCTGTGTCAGAAGAAGGATAGCTATACTGATTCGGTATACTCTAAAGACACCTTAGGTACAATATTGGTGATCCTACCGAAAAGTGAAAGTTACCGTAATGAAAATTTACTGA